ATGCAAATGGCTAAAATATCGTCTGCTTTATATGATTATCAATTAAATAAAAAATTATTTTATGTATCAATCCTTACATCTCCGACAACTGGTGGAGTGACAGCTAGTTTTGGTATGTTGGGGGATATCATTATTGCCGAACCCAACGCCTACATTGCATTTGCAGGTAAAAGAGTAATTGAACAAACATTGAATAAAACAGTACCCGAAGGTTCACAAGCAGCTGAATACTTATTCCAGAAGGGTTTATTCGACCTAATTGTACCACGTAATCTTTTAAAAAGCGTTCTGAGTGAGTTATTTAAGCTCCACGCCTTTTTTCCTTTGAATCAAAAGTCAAGCAAAATCAAGTAGAGCACTAAGTTCAATTCTTTTTTTTGTGTTTGTAGCAAAAAGTAGTTAGTTTATCGGAATCAAAGTAAATAAGATAATAATGGCCTTTTCTTTGGTGATAGAAGATCGAATTGTAGAAAGAATCAAAACAAAAGTTGAGGATAACTCTTTTTTTGACCTATATTCCTGATTACGAATCAAGAAACCTTTATCACCAAGAGTGAGTTCTTCCTTTCGTGAAATTAGTAAAATAAAACGAATTTGGTCTTGTCTTAGGTATATAATTTGAAATTTCAATATAGATAATAGAGTTTTGTATCTTTCTCTATCTACCGAAAAACCATTTTAGCTAAAAATCCATGTTGGGTCGGATTCGAACGAATCCTTCGATAATCGGTAAAAAACTCTTTATCTATTTTTAGAAAATTAGAAGACAAGAACAAAAGACAAAGAAATGAAGAAAAATAATAAAGTTTATTATCATTATCATACATATCTTTCTCATGGAGGAGATGAATAAGTCCATTTATTTAGTTCTACAGTTCTACATTCTTTGCACTTATTCTTATTATACGTACTCAGTTAGATTTAGATATATCGATACTTCGATCTATACTAAGAATTTTAAATTCTTAAAATTCTATTAATAATAAATATTATCTAATTAGAATTCAAATTCTTAATTTAATTATAATTATTACAAGATATCTTTATTTATATAATAACATAATAACAGATACAAATAGTAAATCGAGGTACCCCTTCTATGACAAATTTGAACCTTCCATCTATTTTTGTGCCGTTAGTAGGCCTGGTCTTTCCGGCAATTGCAATGGCTTCTTTATTTCTTCATGTTCAAAAAAACAAGATTGTTTAGATCCGCTGGGACCCAATCTCATCCATTTTTTTTTTGAAAACGTGGACTTGTATCATAACACGGATATCTATTTATTGGAATATAGTATAACATGTGATTTCCACCGAACATAAAGGAAAAAACTCTTATGCCCGCAGAAACATGATATATGGATATATCAATTCTAGCAATTTTCAAATAGATCAGGATCTCTGGATGGCTGAAATGTAGTCGGTGAATCTATATGTATATCGATATGTATAGTGGGATCGTATTAAATAAAGAGTATGTTATTATTTTAGATTTAACCAATTTGATGAATTACTCCTAAAGGTTGACATCAAACTAGTGCTAGTTCACCTCAAACTAGTGCTAGTTGATGAGAGTTACTTCGGAAACAAAAAAGTAAAGTCAAATTTCTCTGGGGTATTATCTCAATTCCAATAAAATGCAATCGAGTAAAGTATGACTTGGCGATCAGACGATATATGGATAGAACTTATAACGGGGTCTCGAAAAATAAGTAATTTCTGCTGGGCCTTGATCCTTTTTTTAGGTTCATTAGGCTTCTTATTAGTTGGAACTTCCAGTTATCTTGGTAGAAATTTGCTATCTTTTTTTCCGCCTCAGCAAATCATTTTTTTTCCACAAGGAATCGTGATGTCTTTCTACGGAATTGCGGGTCTCTTTATTAGCTCTTATTTGTGGTGCACAATTTCCTGGAATGTAGGTAGTGGTTATGATCGATTCGATAGAAAGGAAGGAATAGTCTGTATTTTTCGTTGGGGATTTCCGGGAAAAAATCGTCGCATATTCCTCCGATTCCTTATAAAAGATATTCAGTCCGTTAGAATAGAAGTTAAAGAGGGTATTTATGCTCGTCGTGTTCTTTATATGGACATCCGAGGCCAGGGGTCCATTCCCTTGACCCGTACTGATGAGAATTTGACTCCACGAGAAATTGAACAAAAGGCTGCTGAATTAGCCTATTTCTTGCGTGTACCAATTGAAGTATTTTGATAAATTGAGAATCAGAACGTTCATTCAATTAAAGAAAACGTATATGAAAGAACCATAAAACGAAACTCTTTTTATGGTCTTTATGCGTTTTATGGTCTTTATGCGCACGCAATTCAATAACAAATAACAAATCGAAATAATAGATTCATCTCAGACGGCAAACCATTTCGAAAGCAAGAATTTTTTTTAGTTCAATATTTGTTGGAATTGACACTTTAGATCCAGATAGATCGTATCTTGTAAATTTGAAATTCTTTCTTTTGTATTCTTTAATGACCAACAATTGGATTTCTTAATTAAATACTGAGAACTAGCCAATTTATCCTTTGCCAATCATTTTTTTTTGATCATCCTAATATCTTTCCCTCAATTATTCTATTCCTGACTATGGGTAATCAGTGAAATTTTTTCGAAATATTGGATATTTTGATAGCAAAGGAGTTCTTTCGTCTCAAAATCTGAATAATATTCATTACTTAAAGTGGTTCTTTCGATCATTCATCGAAAGGATACACTTTATTTTAAATTTGACCAATTGAGATATCAGGAAACAATATTCTAAATTTCTTCATTCGAAGTGAATTCTTAGCCTATTTCTGTATTCTTTCTAGATTCAAAGACTAACCACAAAATCACAAAGAAAATAGATTCATAAGTTCGATACCTTGTATAAAACTCATGTGTGTAAGAAGTATTCGATCGCATAGAGTGTACGAATGGGTTGATTAACAATTTACAGACGAAAAAATGGCAAAAAAGAAAGCATTCACTCCTCTTTTCTATCTTGCATCTATAGTATTTTTGCCCTGGTGGATTTCTTTCTCAGTTAATAAATGTCTGGAATCTTGGGTTACTAATTGGTGGAATACTGGGCAATCCCAAATTGTCTTGAATAATATTCAAGAAAAGAGTCTTCTAGAAAAATTCAGAGAATTAGAGGAACTCCTCTTCTTGGACGAAATGATCAAGGAATACTCGGAAACACATCTCGAAGAGTTTGGGATAGGAATCCATAAAGAAACGATCCAATTAATCACGATACAAAATGAGAATCGTATGGATACGATTTTGCACTTCTCAACAAATATCATCTGGTTTGGTATTCTAAGCGGGTATTCAATTTTGGGTAAGGAAAAACTTGTTATTCTTAACTCTTGGGCTCAGGAATTCCTATATAACTTAAGTGACACAGCAAAAGCTTTGTGTCTTCTTCTAGTAACTGAGTTTTTTCTCGGATATCATTCACCCCCAGGTTGGGAATTCGCTATACGCTCTATCTATAACGAGGTTGGAGTTGTTGCGAATGAGCAAACTATAACTATTCTTGTTTGCATCCTTCCAGTAATTTTTGATACATGTTTTAAATATTGGCTTTTCCGTTATTTAACTAGTCTGTCTCCGTCAATTTTACTGATTTATGATTCAATAACTGAATGATAAAGGATCCATTGATATTAATCTAATCCAATTAGAATGCTTGGTACTTTGTAGTTGTACATAAGCAAAGTATTGAAAATCATATTTACTCTTCCTATTTCTAACCATCGGGAAGATTCATCCTAGATTATTCCAGCAAATAGCAGAATCGTGGCTAGGGAACTATACTAGCGACCTACCCAATTTATTGTAGAAATTTTCGCGATCAATGATTGGACCATGCAAACTAGAAATGCTTTTTCTTGGCTAAAGAAACAGATTACTCGATCTATTTCCGTATCGCTCATGATATATATCTTAACTCGGACGTCCATTTCAAGTGCATATCCCATTTTTGCACAGCAGGGTTATGAAAATCCACGAGAAGCGACTGGGCGTATTGTATGTGCCAATTGCCATTTAGCTAATAAGCCCGTGGAAATTGAGGTTCCACAAGCGGTACTTCCTGATACTGTATTTGAAGCAGTTGTTCGAATTCCTTATGATATGCAACTGAAACAGGTTCTTGCTAATGGTAAAAAAGGGGGGTTGAACGTCGGGGCTGTTCTTATTTTACCGGAGGGGTTTGAATTAGCCCCTCCCGATCGTATTTCTCCTGAGATGAAAGAAAAGATTGGCAATTTGTCTTTTCAGAGCTATCGCCCCAATAAAACAAATATTCTTGTGGTAGGCCCTGTCCCTGGTAAAAAATATAGTGAAATAACCTTCCCTATTCTTTCCCCGGACCCTGCTACTAAGAAGGATGTTCACTTCTTAAAATATCCTATATACGTAGGCGGGAATAGGGGAAGGGGTCAGATTTATCCCGACGGCAACAAGAGTAACAATACAGTTTATAATGCTACAGCAGCAGGTATAGTAAGCAAAATCATACGAAAAGAAAAAGGGGGGTATGAGATAACCATAACGGATGCGTCAGAGGGACGTCAAGTGGTTGATATTATCCCTCCCGGACCAGAACTTCTTGTTTCCGAGGGCGAATCTATCAAATTTGATCAACCATTAACGAGTAATCCTAATGTAGGCGGATTTGGTCAGGGAGATGCAGAAATAGTACTTCAAGATACATTACGTGTCCAAGGACTTTTGTTCTTCTTGGCATCTGTTATTTTGGCACAAATCTTTTTGGTTCTTAAAAAGAAACAGTTCGAGAAGGTTCAATTGGCCGAAATGAATTTCTAGATTCGCAGATTTATCGATATCAAGTACGTAAAAAGAACCAAATTCTTGTTGGCGATTATTTATGATCAAAAAAATGAAATTATGAAAACTCCTTTGTCTTATTTATACTCTTCTTCAAAATCTACATTACATACTCTTTTTCTACGAGATGCTGGGAATCCCTTGTACCACA